ATTTGCAATATTATAATAATATAATATCAAATTAATATAAATGGCTAAAATACAAGTAGTATCTTTCCTGTTTCCGGGGGGTTTGCAGGAATAACAAAGATGTCTCGAGTATTGGGGGGGTAGGGGGGGTTTAACCCCCAAAAGCCGAGAGGGGGATATAAGTGATAAGTCAGGGGAAATTTCTATACTTTATGCTCTTGATATCAATTATGCAATTCTTAAGTTATATCTTTTCAACATGAATACATTTTCCTTGGCTGCAAAGAAAATGTTCCACCTTAGGATGTTAGATTTGTATGCACTGTGAAATGTCAACTGAAAGGAAAAAGAGAAAAGAGAACCAATAGCCCATTAGAAAGAACGCTCGGCTTGGTGGGTAACGAGGAGTATGTATTCCACCATTAACTTATGCAAGCGTCGATGAATGAATGGGGAATAAGTAAATGTATGGCCCTGAAATAGGAACCAAATGCCAGGAATAATTCACTAAGTGCGACCCCCACAATATCTGTCCCTGACCATCAATAAACGTGTTCATTAAGAAATCAACTGATGGTGGTCTCTTACTGCATCGGATTTTGACTTGCATAGTTTGTTGAGTCCTGGTATATCTAGACTGATGAGAGTTATGATAGGACAATTCAATATCGTTCAGTAATAAATTAATTTATTGTCAAATAAATGATACTAAGTGGTTTATATCTACCTTAGTGTTATGTTGATGTATGATTGTATAAAAGATACCTACTTGTCCATTATTATACTAATGTAGGTTTACATTACTTTAAATGTTTAATATAGATGAATGGGGATAATACATATATGTATTAAGTACTTTAAAGTGGGGGGGGGGGGGCAGAGCCCGGCAAAGAATAGTTTAATGTAGAATCCTAGCTTTGGGAGCTAGGGGCGGGGGTTAAACCCCCTCTTCTTTGAGCATTAGAAGGGATTTTAACCCTTGACATCCGGTTTACAAGACCGGGGCTCTGGTCACTGAGCTACTGATGCATTATCATCCGAGAACTTTATTCTCTAGCCATGCTGCGGCAGGAGAGAGGAATAGGAATAGGGAGAAATATAGGAAGGAAGCTACCTGGCCAATGATGACGAAGGGATGTTCTACAGGTATACCACCAATTCATGTAAGGATGGCAACATCTGCTACTAATAGTCAAAACAGAAACTGAGTTACAGGTCGGAATGTCAGGCTCCGTTGTTTAGATGTATGAAGGATAGGTACTACTATAAGAATAAGGATTGATGCCAACAGGGCTAATACTCCTCCTAATTTGTTAGGAATGGACCGGAGAATGGCATAAGCAAAGAGAAAATACCATTCGGGTTTAATATGCGGGGGGGTAACTAAGGGGTTAGCTGGGGTGAAATTTTCTGGATCTCCAAGGAGATTAGGAGAGAATAATGCTAAAGAGATCAGGGTTGCTAGAAGGAGGGCAAATCCTAGAATATCTTTGTAAGAAAAGTAAGGGTGGAATGAAATTTTGTCAGCATCAGAGTTCAGGCCTGTAGGGTTATTAGATCCTGTTTCATGAAGGAAAATTAAGTGAACTATGGTTGCAGCAGCTACGACGAACGGGAGGAGGAAGTGGAAGGCAAAGAATCGGGTTAGTGTAGCGTTATCAACTGAGAAGCCACCTCAGATTCATTGTACTAATGCATCTCCAACATAAGGGACGGCGGATAAAAGATTGGTAATAACGGTAGCCCCTCAGAAGGATATTTGTCCTCAGGGAAGAACATAACCTACGAAGGCAGTTATTATAACTAAGAGAAGAAGGATAACTCCTACATTTCATGTTTCTTTATAAAGGTATGAGCCGTAATATAAGCCTCGTCCAATGTGAAGATAAATACAGATAAAGAAGAAAGAGGCTCCATTGGCGTGTATATTACGAATCAATCAGCCATAGTTTACATCTCGGCAGATGTGGGCAACTGATGAGAAGGCTGTGGAAATATCGGAAGTGTAATGCATAGCTAGAAATAAGCCTGTTAGGATTTGAGCAATTAAGCATAAGCCTAAGAGGGAGCCAAAGTTTCATCAAACGGAGATATTTACAGGGGCTGGTAAGTCTACTAAAGCATCGTTTGCAATTTTTAGGAGGGGGTGAGTTTTTCGAAGATTTGCCATAAGGTTCTTGTAGTTGAATACAACGGTGGTTTTTCAATCCATTAGTCCTGGTGAGAATCCTGGTGAGAACTATGATATATATAATGTATTTCTTATTATTCAGTCTTGTATTGGGATTGGCGGCGGTTGCATCCAACCCTTCTCCTTACTTTGCAGCATTAGGTCTAGTTGTAGTAGCGGGTATTGGTTGTGGTGTACTAATTTGACACGGAGGAGGTTTCCTATCGCTAATTTTATTCTTGATTTATTTAGGTGGGATATTGGTTGTGTTTGCATATTCAGCTGCTTTGGCGGCAGAGCCTTATCCGGAGGGGTGAGGAAGCTGACCAGTACTTGGTCTCATGTTGGGTTATTTATTAGGAGTGGGAGGTGTGGGTATATTATTTAGTAGCAGTATATATGATGGAAGTTGAATAGTTTGTGATGAATTTGGAGAGTTTTACTTTGTTCGAGGGGATACAGAGGGTGTGGCTACATTATATTCGTCAGGAGGTTTTATATTAGCGACAGGTGCTTGAGTCCTCTTACTAACATTATTTGTTATTCTTGAATTAACCCGTGGAATAAGTCGAGGCACCCTACGTGCGGTTTAAGTTAACAAAATAACTAAGGCCAGAATAGTTGTAAAGAAGAAAAGGGATAAGTAGACTTTAACTGAGCCCCGTTGAATATTACTCACGGTTGAGGCTATAGGGATATTAAGGGAACAAACGGCTTTAGGACCTGTTTTTTCTAATCAGGTCTGATCAACAGTTTGAGTGGCGATAGCCTGGCCAAGTACTAAATTCACTTTAGGTATAAAACGATGAATAATATGAGGATAAAAGCCTAACATATTGGAAAAATGATGTAAGGTTTGTTGAGGGTAAACTTTAAATTGTTTTGATGTTAAGGAAGCAAGTTCTAATGCTATTATTAAACCTAACACGGTCACGAGGAGAGCAGCGAGTTTAAGCAAAGGGTGTATGGTTATAATAGGGGTATTTAAAGGGAGGAGGTTTGATGTAATTAGTAGGCCGGCAATTAAACTTCCCCAAGCTAGACGCTTAATAGGGTTAATAACTGCTGTGTTGTTTTCATTAATTGGGGAGAAAGCATTGAATCGGGGGTGATGTATAGTGACAAAATAAATTACTCGGAGGCTATAAATTGCAGTAAAAGATGTAGCAATAAGAGTCAGGATCAGGGCTCAGGCGTTTAGATACGATGAATTTAGTGCTTCAATAATAGCGTCTTTAGAAAAAAAACCTGCTAGAAAGGGAGTGCCGGTTAGGGCGAGGCTGCCAATGGTCAGACAAGATGAGGTAAAAGGGGCTAGATGATGTATGCCGCCTATTTTACGGATATCCTGCTCGTCGTTTAGGCTGTGAATGATAGATCCAGAGCATAAAAATAGTATAGCTTTAAAGAAGGCGTGGGTGCAAATGTGTAAGAAGGCTAATTGTGGTTGATTTAGGCCAATGGTAACTATTATTAAGCCTAGTTGACTGGAGGTGGAGAATGCTACAATTTTTTTAATATCATTTTGGGTTAGGGCACATGTGGCAGTGAAAAGAGTGGTTAGGGCTCCTAGACAAAGGCAGATAGTAAGGGCAGTGCTGTTATTCTCTATTATAGGACTAAGTCGAATGAGTAGAAAAATACCAGCTACAACCATGGTACTTGAATGCAGTAGGGCAGAGACCGGTGTAGGGCCCTCTATTGCAGAGGGAAGTCAGGGGTGAAGGCCAAACTGTGCAGATTTACCAGTAGCAGCAAGGATAAGTCCAATAAGTGGAAGGGTCACGTCGAAGTCTTTAGATAAAATAAAGATTTGGTTTAATTCTCAGGAGTGTATTTTGGTAGCAATTCATGCTATAGCAAGAATTAGGCCAATATCCCCGACCCGATTGTAAACTACTGCTTGAAGAGCTGCTGTATTAGCGTCGGCTCGTCCATACCATCAACCAATTAGAAGGAAAGATAAAATTCCTACCCCCTCTCAGCCAATGAATAGTTGGAAGAGATTGTTGGCAGTGACAAGAATAATTATAGCTATTAAGAAAATTAAAAGGTACTTAAAAAATCGGTTTATATTAGGGTCTGAATGTATATATCATGATGCAAATTCTAAAATTGATCAGGTGACGTAAAGGGCTACAGGAATAAAGACACAAGAATATAAATCGAATTTGAAGCTGATAGTGATATTGAACGCCAGGGTATTTATTCAGTTTCAGGTGGACACTACCGTTTCTGCCCCTTGATCAAGGAATAGGAATAAAGGCAAGAGGCTAATAAGGAAGGCTAATTTTACGGCGGTTTTAACACCTACTAATGCCCATTGAGCTTTTAATGGAGAGGGTGATAGGGTAGATAAAATAGGTAAAAGTAAAACAATTAATATAATAATTAAAGACGAGGATATAATAAGAGGGGTAAGAAGCATAGCTGCTACTTGGAGTTGCACCAAGAGTTTTTGGTTCCTAAGACCAACGGATGATCTATTATCCTTTAGGAGCTAATAACGAGTGAGCCTTGGAGTCCAACCAAGGTGACGAAAATTAGCAGTCATCGTTGCTTTCGAGCCTCTCTCGGTGAATAAGAGGGTTTTAACCTCTTTTTTTAGAATCACAATCTAATGTTTTAATTAAACTATATTTACAGGCTGCTCATCCCCAAACTAGTTCTGGCTTAGCAATAAGCAATAGTAGCGGGAGGAGGTGTAGGGCAAGAAGAAGGTGCTCTCGGGTGTGAGAGGGTTCTAGTAAGATTAAGTGATGGGGGATTGGGCCTCGTTGAGTTAAAAGAAACATATAAAGGGAGTAACTTGCAGTAATTAGGGTACCAAGGCCAGTTAAAATAAGTGTATAGAAGGATCAATTAAATAGAGAAGTAATAATTATAATTTCACCTATAAGGTTGGGGAGAGGAGGTAGTGCTAAATTTGCCAGGCTAGCAAGGAATCATCAAGTAGCCATTAATGGAAGAACTACTTGTAGGCCTCGGGCAAGAACAATAGTTCGACTGTGAGTTCGTTCATAATTAGTATTAGCTAGGCAAAATAAGGCTGATGAAGTTAGGCCGTGGGCAATTATTAAAATTAAGGCTCCCGTAAAGCCTCATGGGGTCTGAATTAAAATACCGGCTGCAACTAAACCTATGTGGCTCACTGATGAGTAAGCGATTAGCGATTTTAGATCAGTTTGTCGTAGACAAATTGAGCCAGTTATAATTACACCCCAAAGGGCTAAGATAATAAAAGGGTAACTAAGTTCTTTAGTTAAAGGGTCCAAAACAATTATGATTCGTATTATACCATAACCACCTAGCTTCAATAAAACTGCGGCAAGGACCATTGAGCCGGCAATAGGGGCTTCTACGTGGGCTTTTGGTAGCCATAAGTGGACACCATATAACGGTATTTTAACAAGAAAGGCTAGAAGGCAGGCTATTCACCATAGCTTATCTGCATATGAATCAGAACATGTTAATGGTAAATTGGTTAGAGAAAGATATGATAAAGAGCCCATAGAATTATGGTATATTAAAAGGGCAACAAGTAAAGGAAGGGATCCTGCTAATGTGTAAAATAAGAAATAGGTTCCTGCGTTTAATCGTTCTATTTGATTACCTCAGCGAGTAATAATAATTAAAGTGGGGATTAGTGTGGCTTCAAATATAACATAAAATATAATTATTTCTGTAGCAGAAAATGCTAGGATTAAAAAGATCTGCAGGGAGATTAGCAAGGAAATATATGTTCGTTGACGATTTTCAGGCTCTATTGCTAAGTGATTCTGGCTGGCAATAATTATCAAAGGTAGCAATCAGCAGGTTAGTACAAGTAGAGGAGAAGAAAGAGGGTCATAGGCTATATAGTTATTAATGTAGAATCACCCGGTGTCGGCGGGCATAGCAAGTCAAGTTAAGCTAAGGGTAGCTACTAAAAAACTATACATTAGGGTTGTAGATCAAAGTTGTTTAAAAGGGGAAGTTCATGTTGTTAAAAGCATAAATATTGAGGGAATCAGGATTTTTAGCATTGTAGGAGGTTAAGGCTTTGAAGGCTGTCGGTACCGTGTGTTCGTGCCATGGCTACTAGTAGTGCAAGGCCGGCACTTGCTTCGCAAGCTGAGAAAGCTAGTAGAATTATAGTGGATATTGCAAAGTTTGTTGAGTTAAACTCCAAAGTCCAGGTGGATAAGGCAATAAAGAGTGATAACATTATCCCTTCCAGACAGAGAAGGGCGGAAAGAAGGTGGGCTCGGTGGAAGGCAAGTCCTGCCAACCCTAGTATAAAGGTTGAAGAAAAAGCAAAATGGATAGGAGTCATTAGGCAATTATGGAGTCTAACCATAAGTTTTTGAGCCGAAATCAAATGTTTTTTTTAAACTAAGCGCCTATTCTGCCCATTCTAATCCTCCTTGAATTCATTCGTAAACTAACCCAAGGGTTAGAAGGATAAGAACTAGAGATGCTCAGGTGAAGGTTGTTAAAGGGGAGGATAGTTGGTCGCCTCAGGGTAAAGGTAGGAGAAGTGCAATCTCCAGGTCAAATAATAAAAATAGAATAGCGACTAGAAAAAATCGAAGGGAAAAAGGGAGTCGCGCTGATCCTACTGGGTCAAAGCCACACTCGTAAGGGGAGAGTTTCTCATAATCCGGGGTTATTTGTGGTAATCAGAAGGCGACTAGTGCCAGAACAACGGAGAGGGCTGAAGCAATAAATATTATGATTATGATTAGGTTAATTATCTTTCCTTGGATTTTAACCAAGACTATGTGATTGGAAGTCACTTGTACTAACATTGGTACTAGAAAGATATGAGCCTCATCAGTAAATAGAGATGTATAGGAAGAGTCAAACTACATCGACGAAATGTCAGTATCAAGCAGCTGCTTCGAAGCCAAAATGGTGTTGTGATGTAAAATGATGTTGGACTTGTCGAAGTAGGCATACAGCAAGGAAAGAGGATCCGATAATTACGTGAAGGCCGTGGAAACCGGTTGCGACAAAGAAGGTTGAACCATAAACCCCGTCAGCAATTGTGAATGGTGCTTCATAATATTCTAATGCTTGGAGGATAGTAAAGTAGAACCCTAGAAGAATAGTTAGGGTAAGAGATTGAATAGCTTGTTTTCGATTACCTTCTATAATGCTATGATGTGCCCATGTGACTGTAACGCCTGAGGCTAGTAGAACGGCTGTATTTAAAAGAGGTACTTCAAATGGGTCTAAGGTGGTAATTCCCGTGGGGGGTCAGCATCCACCTAGTTCAGGGGTGGGGGCAAGGCTTGAGTGATAGAACGCTCAAAAAAATCCAAGGAAAAAGAAGACTTCTGAGGTGATAAATAGAATTATTCCATACCGAAGCCCTTTTTGAACGGGTGGAGTATGGTGTCCTTGGAAGGTACCTTCTCGAATAATATCTCGTCATCATTGGTATATAGTTAATAAAAGTAAAACTAAACCAAGTGTTATTAAGGTAGTAGAATGGAAGTGTATTCAGATTGCTAAACCAGATGTTATTAAAAGGGCGGCGACTGCCCCGGTTAGGGGTCATGGGCTTGGGTCTACTATATGATAGGCATGTGCTTGATGGGCCATTAGACGTTCTCTAGTAAGTAAAGGCTTAATAGGAGTACAAATACATAAGCTTGAATTACGGCTACTGCAATTTCTAGAAGCGTTAGAAGTCCTAAAAGTGCTAACGCTAGAATAGCTGTTATTGGTATTATAGAAGTTAATAAAAAAACTCCCGTGGAAATTAAATGGATAAGAAGATGACCTGCGGTTAAATTAGCTATAAGTCGAACAGCTAAAGCTAATGGACGAATTATTACACTAATTGTCTCGATAATAATTAAAACAGGAATTAATAAGGGAGGGGTTCCTTGGGGTAGCATATGGGCGAGAGCTCGCGTTGGGTCAAGTCGAAAACCAATAAGAACGGTGGCTAATCATAGGGGGAGGGCAAGTGAGAATGTAAGAGAAAGCTGTGTAGTAGGTGTGAATGTATATGGAAGTAGGCCTAATACATTTAGAGTAATTAAGAATATAAATAATGATACGAATATAAGGGCTCACTTATGTCCTAAAGGTCCTAGGGGTTGAAAAATATGTTTAGTTAAGGCAGAAACAGATACTTTTTTAACGCTTAATAAACGTTCTGAAGAAAATCGTGTTGTTACTACATGGTGCAGTAATCACGGAGTTACTAGTGCGATAGCAATTAATGGCATCTTAAACAAGGTTGGGCTGAGGAATTGGTCGAATAATGTTACAGTCATTGTCAGTTTCAAGTTTGTGTCGAAGAGTCCTGTTCTGTTTGTAAGATGGGTTCGTAAGGAAAGGTTAAAGCCATAATTTGTATAGGAACTACTGTTAATAAAATTGTCCAAGTAATAATGAATGTTATAAATCAAGGTTCTGGTATGAGTTGTGGCATGGTTCGCTAAGGGTGGTTGGGAGTCACCAGTTTTTAGCTTAAAAGGCTAACGCTATACCCTGTTTAGCTTCTTAACGAGGCGTCTTCTAACATTAATGATGATCAGTTTTCGAAGTGTTCTAGTGGTACTGCTTCAACTACGATAGGTATAAAGCTATGATTTGCCCCACAAATTTCTGAGCATTGACCATAGAAAACTCCAGGTCGGGAGGTAATGAAAGCTGTTTGATTTAGACGTCCAGGAACTGCGTCTATTTTGATTCCTAAACTAGGGACTGCTCAGGAGTGAAGAACATCATCAGCAGAAACAAGAACACGAATAGGAGAATCAACGGGAATTACTATACGGTGATCTGTTTCTAGGAGTCGGAATTGGCCAGGGTTTAAATCCTGAGTAGGGACTATGTACGAATCAAAACCAAGGTCTTCGTAGTCAGTATATTCATAACTTCAATATCATTGGTGTCCCATTGCTTTAATGGTTAGATGGGGATCATTAATTTCATCTATTAAGTAAAGAATTCGTAAGGAAGGCAGTGCAATAAGAATAAGAATCATTGCTGGTAGTAGAGTTCAAATAATTTCAATTTCTTGGGAATCAAGAATAAATTTATTTGTCAACTTAGTTGTTACTATAGCTACAATAATGTAAAGAACAAGGGTGCTAATTAAAAAGACAATTATAAGAGTGTGATCATGAAAATGAAGGAGTTCTTCTATTACAGGTGAAGCTGCATCTTGGAACCCTAATTGTGAGGGATGAGCCATTAGTCTATGTAAGACACGCGGGGCTTTAACCCACAATTTTACCTTGACAAAGTAATGTAATTTTATTTTACTAGTGTCTTATAAAGAAAGTGGCAGAATGGTTATGCGGTTGGCTTGAAACCAATTTATGGGGGTTCAATTCCTTCCTTTCTCGAGAGTAAAACTAATGCTGAATTTGAACAAAGGCAGGTTCTTCAAATGTGTGGTAAGGAGGAGGGCAGCCATGAAGTCATTCAACATTAGTTGCTGTTATCTCAACAGATAATACCTCACGTTTAGCGGCGAATGCTTCTCAGATAATAAATAAGAATATGATTACTGCTACCAGGGAGATTAAGGATCCAATAGAGGATACTGTGTTTCAAAGGGTGTAGGCGTCTGGATAATCAGAATACCGTCGAGGTATTCCTGCTAATCCAAGGAAGTGTTGCGGGAAAAAGGTTAAATTAACACCTACAAACATGATACCAAAATGAATTTTAGTCCAAGTGCTATGTAGGGTGTAGCCTGAAAACAGAGGGAATCAATGAACAAAGGCAGCAATAATTGCAAATACGGCTCCTATGGATAAAACATAATGGAAATGGGCGACTACATAATAAGTGTCGTGGAGTACAATGTCTAATGATGAATTAGCTAAAACAATTCCCGTAAGTCCCCCTACTGTGAATAGGAAAATAAATCCTAATGCTCATAGTAAAGGAGTTTCTCATTTAATAGACCCCCCATGGAGAGTAGCTAATCAGCTAAACACTTTAACTCCCGTAGGAATAGCAATAATTATAGTAGCAGATGTAAAGTAAGCTCGAGTGTCTACGTCTATCCCTACTGTGAATATGTGATGGGCTCAGACAATAAAACCGAGAAGACCAATTGCTATTATTGCTCACACTATACCCATATATCCAAATGGTTCTTTTTTACCTGAATAATAGGCTACAATATGTGAGATCATACCAAAGCCTGGTAAAATAAGAATATAAACTTCTGGGTGACCAAAGAATCAGAATAGATGTTGGTAAAGAATAGGATCCCCCCCACCTGCTGGGTCAAAAAATGTAGTATTTAAATTTCGGTCAGTTAGTAGCATTGTGATCCCTGCAGCAAGGACTGGTAAGGAGAGTAGAAGAAGTACAGCAGTAATCAGGACGGCTCATACGAACAGAGGGGTCTGGTATTGGGAGATAGCTGGAGGTTTTATGTTAATAATAGTGGTAATAAAATTAATAGCACCTAAAATTGATGAAATACCAGCCAAGTGTAGGGAAAAAATTGTTAAGTCTACTGAAGCCCCTGCATGAGCTAAATTACCTGCCAGAGGGGGATAAACTGTTCAACCCGTCCCAGCCCCGGCTTCAACGCCGGAAGAAGCTAAGAGAAGTAAAAATGACGGTGGAAGAAGTCAGAAGCTTATATTATTTATACGAGGAAAAGCTATGTCTGGAGCACCAATTATAAGAGGAACTAGTCAATTTCCAAAACCTCCAATTATGATTGGTATGACTATAAAAAAGATTATTACAAATGCATGTGCTGTAACGATTACATTATAAATTTGGTCATCCCCTAGAAGAGAGCCTGGTTGGCTTAGTTCTGCTCGAATGAGAAGGCTAAGAGCTGTACCTACTATACCGGCTCAGGCACCAAATACTAAATAAAGGGTACCGATATCTTTGTGGTTAGTTGAGAAAAATCAACGTGTGATTATCACAGGTAAGGTGGCTGAGATTTAAGCGGTGGATTGTAGCTCCATAGACAGAGGTTTAAGTCCTCTTCTTATCAAAGCTCTGAGGTGTTCCACGCTAGATTGCAAATCTAGAGAAGCAGTTTGAATTCTGCCAGGGCTTTCCTCCGCCTATTATGCTTGGCTAGGCGGAGGAAAGTTAGACAGATGCTCGCTGGTTTGGGCGCTTAGCTGTTAACTAAGAGTTTGTAGGATCGAGGCCTGCCTGTCTAGAAAAGGCTTTAGCTTAATAAAAGTGTCTGCTTTGCACGCAGAAGATGTGGGTTAGTGTCCCGTAAGTCTTAGGCAGAGGCTGGGAGATTTTCACTCCCGCTTAGAGCTTTGAAGGCTCTTGGTCTTAGTGCTATCCTAAGCCTCTAAAGGGTGAGAAGAGCAATAACAGCAGGGGTAAGAGGGAGGAGACAAATAGTTAACGAGGTAGTGATTGCCAAGGGGAGGGTGTGTTGATTAGAGGAAATTCGCCATGGTAGGGTGTTTAAAAGGATATTGGGTGTTATAGTTAAAGTTATTGCATAGGAAATCCGAAGGTAAAAATATAAGCTTAGCAGTGCCGAGAGTGCAGCTAGGGTTGCTAAGGGGGCTAAACTTTGCTTAGTCAGTTCTTGTAAGATAAGTCATTTGGGTATAAACCCAGATAAAGGCGGGAGTCCGCCAAGGGATAATAAAATAAAAGGTACTATGGAGGAGGTAATAGGGGCTTTTGATCAGGATATTGACAAGGAATTAATGGTGGTAGAACTATTAACTTTAAATGAAATAAAGAGGGAAAAGGTTATTACAAAATATAATAAAAGAGTCAGGAAGGTTAAGGATGGGAAGAATTGTAATACTAAGACCATTCAGCCTAAGTGGGCGATGGATGAATAGGCTAGGATTTTTCGCAATTGATTTTGATTAAGTCCGCCTCAGCCCCCTACAAGGGTTGAGGTTAAGCCTAAAATCAATAGAAGAGAGGTATTAGAGGGATTAATTTGTAAAAGAAGACAGAAAGGTGCTAGTTTTTGTCATGTTGAGAGGATTAAACCCGTTGTTAAATCAAGGCCTTGAATAACCTCTGGTATTCAAGCGTGGAGGGGTGCTAATCCAATTTTTAAGGCTAAGGCCAGGGTGACCAGGGTGGTAGGGAAGGAATAGCTTATGAATTCTAAGTTTCATTGTCCTGTGATTCAAGCGTTGGTAATGCTAGCAAAAAGTAGTATGGCAGCAGCGGTAGCTTGAGTAAGAAAATATTTAATTGTGGCCTCAACGGCTCGGGGATGATGAGATTGGCATATGAGGGGTAGAATTGCGAGGGTATTAATCTCCAAACCTATTCAGGCGAGGAGTCAATGGGAGCTTGCAAAGGTGATTGTTGTGCCGAAACCTATTGCAAATAGGAGAATGGTTAAGATGTAGGGATTCATTAGCAAAGGAAGGGATTTAACCAACATGTTCGGGGTATGGGCCCGAAAGCTTATTTAGCTGACTTTACTAGAAAATGGTGTAGTGGAAGCACCAAGAGTTTTGATCTCTTCGGGGAGGGTTCAAATCCCTTTTTTCTAAGGAGGCGGAGGGATTTTAACCCTCATTATTCACTCTATCAAAGTGGTCCTTTAATTCAGGCACGACTCCTTTAAAGTTAAAGCTGAGGGGGGAGACCCGAAAAAGTGATAGGAAGAGATAAATGTCAAATTACTAGAGCTAGTGTAATGGGTAAAAAATTTTTTCAGATTAGGTGTATGAGCTGATCATATCGAAAGCGGGGATAGGAGGCCCGCACCCAGAGGAATAATACTGATAGAATAGTGGCTTTAATTATTAAAGTAGTGGATGTGATCTCTGGGAGGGTGTGATTTAAACAAGAGCCGAGAAAAAGAGTGGCGGAGAGGGTATTCATTAAAAGAATATTAGCATATTCTGCCAGGAAAAATAAAGCAAAAGGTCCTCCGGCGTATTCTACATTAAATCCTGATACGAGTTCAGATTCACCTTCTGTTAAATCAAAGGGGGCACGGTTTGTCTCCGCTAATGTGGAAACATATCATATTGCGGCAAGTGGTCAGGCTGGAAGGACTAGTCAGGTTGTTTCTTGAGCGGTACTAAAAGTCTGAAGGGTGAATCCCCCTGTAAACATAATGGCGCATAGAAGAATTAGTCCTAAACTTACTTCGTAGGAAATAGTTTGTGCTACGGCCCGTAAGGCCCCAATAAGAGCATATTTTGAGTTGGATGCCCATCCTGAGCCTAAAATAGAATAAACTGCTAGGCTTGACAATGCCAGAATAAATAAGATACCTAAGTTTAAGTCAGCGATGGGGAAGGGTAGGGGAATAGGAGTTCAAAGTGTCAGGGCTAAGGCGAAGGCCATGATAGGAGTAAAAATGAAGAGGAAGGGTGAGGAGGTGGAGGGAGAAATAGGCTCTTTGGTTAATAGTTTTAAACCATCAGCGAAGGGCTGTAGAATACCATAAGGTCCAACTACATTAGGGCCCTTTCGTAATTGTATATAACCCAATACTTTACGTTCAACTAGTGTAAGGAGTGCAACTGCTAATATAACACAAATAATTAGGATAAGAGGATTAATAATGGAGGTGATAAGGGTAAGAAACATAGTTAGGGAGAGGACTTGAACCTCTGTGGAAAGGGCTTAGACCTTTTGCAATTTCCGGGCTCTGCCACTCTAACAGGCTATTATCTTTAGCTGCAGAAATATACCCTTTTATCTACTTTAGTTGGTTTCATTAGATAAGGGTGAGGCGTACTTGAAGAATTGGCCCCTTTTCTTCGGTCCTTTCGTACTGGAAGAAAATATTTCATAGATAGAAACTGACCTGGATTACTCCGGTCTGAACTCAGATCACGTAGGACTTTAATCGTTGAACAAACGAACCCTAAATAGCGGCTGCACCATTAGGATGTCCTGATCCAACATCGAGGTCGTAAACCCCCTTGTCGATAGGGACTCTAGAAGGGGATTGCGCTGTTATCCCTAGGGTAACTCGGTTCGTTGATCGGCTTTGCCGGGTCATTAAGGTCAGATATTCTGTTACTTAGAGTGGTAACTCTCGGTTTTAAAAGATTCTACTTTTGGTCCGCGCGGGGGTTAGATGTTTCCCCGTGGTCACCCCAACCAAAGACATTGAGGCAGGATTCAATTTGTTTTAACTATTTAAGTTAGTATTATTAACATGATTTGCCCTTGTGTCTAAAGCTCCATAGGGTCTTCTCGTCTTATGTATTTATCCCCGCTTCTGCACGGGGAAATCAATTTCATTGACTTGGGGGAGGAGACAGTTAAGCCCTCGTTTAGCCATTCATACAGGTCTTCATTTAAAAGACAAGTGATTGCGCTACCTTTGCACGGTCAAGATACCGCGGCCGTTAAATAATATCACAGGGCAGGCAGGACCTCTTATATATGAAATTCAAGAGGCGATGTTTTTGGTAAACAGGCGAGGCTTTAATTATTTGCCGAGTTCCTTCTTCCCCTTTTAGTCTTTCCGGGTTTGCACTCCAGTGTAGGTTTAACGGTAAGAAAGTAGAGGTGTTTCTTGTTTTTTATTTTAATTCTATTACCCTCTTGGGTTGGGGCCGTTAATTTTCGGTGGTTTGTCCGTTCCGATTTACAGTCATGCAGGGAGAGAAGTGGATTCTCTTATTACTCATATTAGCATAATCTTTCCTATAGGGGTATAGGAGGGCCTGGTATTTTAAACGGATTATAATAAGTTATCGGAATAATTAGTTTAAATAATGTTTGAGCTTTAACGCTATCCTTTAGGGTGGCTGCTTTTAGGCCCACCTAAACATAAACTTTATATATTTATGATTAATATCCAGTTAAAAAAGTTGTTTCTTAATTCAGAAGGGCTGTCCCCCTTCTGACTAACTCTCGATGTATTCTCAAAACCTGAGGTTTGGGTATCCATATTTGGCATAAGAAGACAAGAGGCTAAACTTCTATTTAATTCCCAGGCAACCAGCTATAACTAGGCTCGGTAGGTTTGTCACCTCTACTCAAAGATCCTCCCACTCTTTTGCCACAGAGACGGGTGTGCCCTATAATTAGGCTGTCCTGGAGTAGCTCGTCTAGTTTCGGGATAACAAACTAAAATGCTTTTTGCTTGAATAAACTTGCTAAATCATGATGCAAAAGGTACGAGAATTAGTCTCTGCTTTTCTGTACTTAACTGGGTTATTTCATTTCTCTTTCAGCGTTCCCTTACGGTACTTTTTCTATAGCGCCCACGTATTTCCTGTTCTGTCACACTTACTAAGGAGGAAGAATGATTTAGTTAATTAAATCAGAATATTAGGGGTTATGAATATGGATTATTGAATTTAGATCTTGGGGGCGAGCTGTTGGGTCTCAGGGCGACCGGATTTGCACGGGTGACTTCTCAGTGTAAAGGAGATGCTTTTCTGTCTTAGCTACGCTCTGATTTTTCCAAGTGCACCTTCCGGTACACTTACCATGTTACGACTTGCCTCCCCTTTGCTTTGTTAAGGTATTAAAAATGTTTGCTCTAAGCTTGGGGAGAGTGACGGGCGGTGTGTGCGCGCTTCAGGGCCGTATTCAGTGAAACACTCTGTTTTTCACTTACTACTAAATCCTCCTTCATGTGATTTTTCATAACACAATCCGTATTTCCTTAAGCAGGAAATGTAGCCCATTTCTTTCCCCCTCATATGCTACACCTTGACCTGGCGTTTTGGGCTCTACCAATTAAGCTCACTATAGTTCCTTCACAGGGTGGGCTGACGACGGCGGTATATAGGCGGGAATAACCAGAGGGGGTGAGGTTTAACGGGGATTATCGGTTCTAGAACAGGCTCCTCTAGGTGGATCTAAAGCACCGCCAAGTCCTTTGGGTTTTAAGCTTATGCTCGTAGTACCCAGGCGGATAATATTGTATATTCTTATCAAAGTTTACGGCTGTGCATAGTGGGGTATCTAATCCCAGTTTGTTTCACAGCTTTCGTGGGGTCAGGATATTTAAAGTTACTTTCGTGCTCGGGCTTCATGTTCTCGGGTGCGTATAACAGCCATGGGAAAATTCGACTCTAGTTTAATAATTCCTTAACCACTCTTTACGCCGAAGGCTATCAACTTGAGCCTCTCGTTTAACCGCGGTGGCTGGCACGAGTTTTGACCGGCTCTTTTAGCTTTAACTAAGTCAAGTTTTCACTCATGGCTTAATATTTATCACTGCTGAATTCCCTTGGGGGTGTGGCTAAGCAAGGTGTCATGGGCTAAAAATTGTGCCTGATACCGGCTCCTTGTTTCCTTGTGCAGGAGACTGAGGGCATTCTCACAGGGGTGCGGATACTTGCATGTGTAAATACTGCTAAAGCTGATAGTAAAGTCAGGACCAAGCCTTTATGCTTACGGGACTTTCTAGGGTCCATCTTAACATCTTCAGTGTTATGCTTTAATTAAGCTACGTTAGC